AAAAAGCAGCGGGGGCCCTTCCGAACGAGAGAAATCCTCATTGCGTCGAAACTTACGAGTATGAGGAGGGACGAAGCGGCTTGACCAATGGATAGGGAAAGGGGCGAATTGGTTGTTATGCAAGATCAGTTATTCGGGATCTATTCTTATCCGGCAAGATCCATATATTATATATTAATATAATAGATCACTTCGGAATGGCCATCCGATCGTCCTGGCCCTAGTCACATCGGCTCAATCAATTAATTCTATAACCAAAGAAATAAAGTCCTTTCGAAACTTCACGGGGCTAGCAACTACTACGATGACTTTGCTGCCTCACCCAAACCCACTGCCATCTAAAGTTCCGCTTTCCTCTCTCCCGGAGACCATTCGCTTACTGAAAAAGCAGAATGAAAATGTGATATTTCATGCTTTAGGCACGAGTCGACTGCTAGCAGTTAGGACTCGTTACACAAGCGAAACAACTCTCTTTCTTTTTCCTATTTCTCCATGTATTGAGAATTCGTAAAGCTTCGCCTTTCGCCTCCCAAAAGAAAAGTAGTAGATAGGGGGAGGTGGACTTTATCCTGGAAAAACTTATAAATGAATCAAATTTCTGAGACAGATGCAATTCAAGACAAGATAGCAAAGACCTGGCTTGATTCAGGACGAGAGCTAAGTTGTATTTCAGAAGTGTACTTTATCATTAGGGAATGGACTGATGTATTGATTAGATTGGTCACCCATCCGGCGGCAGAGATTTTTAGAAAGCTCTCGGAATATAATGGGTATCCTTATATACAACTCAGCCTCTTCGATGGTCTCGCTAAGGAACGGTGTATTGCCAGACACCTGTTTGCTTGTGAGGTTGTCCGGATGGTTAGGAAAGGAAAGGTGGATGATTCTTGACCACTGCGCTCTATCTTAAGCAGTGTTCATCATCCCTGATGATCGCCTATGGTAGTGATTATCAGAAAGCCTCTCTTTTACCAGTCCCTGTATCCCTCACTCGTCGTGGGCTTCTCCGGTATAATTCAACCCTTTCATCGAAGAAAGGCGATTAGACGTGGAGACGATTAAGGCTGATGAAATTGTTAGGATGTACTTCTCCTTTTTATCACTGTATCGAATAGTGTTACAGGCTAAGAAGCTTGATAAGAGTACATTTTTTAATTTTTACCAACCAGTTATCGACGTAGGTCGAACATATTCACGGGTGTGTTCCCTTAAAGAACTGTTTCGACGCTACGCGCCTTGGCACCAATATATTCCCCTTAATCAAGGGATCCCTTGGGAGCCAACTTGGATGGAAGACGGTATCAACCAAAACACAGTCCATGGAAATTTTGTAAACCAGCGCTTACTTAAACCAGTACATGACTGGCTAATGGCTGTCTTACGTAAATTACCGACCGATGGTACGTTTAAGAGGCACCCTTGCCCGATTGGTCAAACGTGTTGCCATTGTTTTGACTTAAAGTCGGCAACGGATAGGTGGCCCCTATGCCTCATGTTTGAGGTCATGTGTCACCTGTTTGATCGGTCATTTGCATCCGAAATGGTTAATTCGGCTCTTGAAACTCACATTTTTTGTGTTCCTTTAGTGCCCTACTTTTTAGTTTTTTTACTTAATATGAAATGGTATGCATCCTCCGGCTCCTTCGGTGCCACACTTCTTCTACCCTTATAACTGTTTTTTGTCTACTTCTTGTCATCAAGAGTGCATGATTTCTACCTCCGAAAGGAACAACCACTTCCCTTGCGTTCAGGGTCTGGTCTTTCCGAGAGGGCCTTTTTCTACAGGTATTGGGGTCTTCCAAAGATAAGATTAACAGTGAAAACTGCCTTTCTGAAGAAAGCCCTTCAATTGACATACTACTTAATGCCACCCCGTGGATTCTTCCTCATGGAAATTTCATCCATGCACGTCTTTCTTTCTTTCACACGAATAGCTTTATCACCATAGGACTTATACGAGATGCCCTGAGGTAAGCATTCGCTCAGAAAGAAGACTAGCTATATGCTTAACAAGCGAAGACTACAATTATATCAAGCTACTTCCAGTTGACTGACTTCCTTACTATTCAAAGCATCTAGAAAGAAATGTATGAATAAAGAAAGAACGCATACTCTTACGACTGCTCCCGATTGAGGGGGAAGATGACATGTAAGGGTAACCCTCGCGGAGCGTCCTAGAAGAAGAGGCTGAGAGAAGTGGCTAGATTCGTTACAGAGGCCAAGCCGACCCGATCCACCTAACCGCACCTCAGAGATAGAGGGGTCACACTGGTAATCAGCCGCCACTAACCGAAAGCGGACGATTCTCTCTTCCGTAAGCTGCTTTCTTAAATGCGGAGTCACCATCATCAATGTATTTCAGTTATAGTAATGACTCTTTCTATCAAGAAGACGAAGAGAGGAGATCGAAATCGGAGGGAAGAAGAGAAGGGTTAGGTCAATCAGTTGACTTGCCTAGCTTCTAAAAGCTAAGGACTAGGCTTCTAATCTACTAATCGGTAAGCATTCCTCCTGTTATCTATCTTTCTCGGGATTTTTGGTCTACATTACTTTTTCCTTCCTAGCCGCCCATTTCAATCGTGCAACTTGCATGAAACCCGTCCGCTTTGTATGGAGAAGCAAAACTTGAATTTGAGCAACATCAATAAATGCCCTTTCAGGGTCAGCTAGACTCGTGTACCACACAAAGATGTAGGAGGTGCGGCAGCTCTGTTCCAGTCTATGACAGCACTACAGCTAACACAACTACGAGCTAAGGCACAGAAATAGTACCAGTAGGAGCGAAGGAAGCTTTTTCCTTTCAGTCGAGTGAGTAAACTATCCCAGTAGTGCACCCGGCCTGCCGGCCCCCTACACACGTAAGGGGCTAGAATTTCTATAGTTCGCGGAGTAAACTTCCTTATGATAAAGGCTTCCAAAGGGAGCGGAACGCATTCAAAGAAAAACTCAAATTTGTTTGTAGAGCCACGCAATTCCGTTTCGATAAACTGCCTTGCTTAAATAACAGCTATCGCGCATTATTCACTCCACTTACTACTTATAATTCTCCTTGATATTGCCATCATCCTTAGGAAAATAAATTTTTATGTGCACAGGGGTTCTGACTCGTAAGATGAAGAGGAAAAGTAAAGAAGGAAGTCCCCTCGGAGAGGAGTGAGGGGTATAACCCACCAAGAAAGTATGATCCTTATGGGAATCATAGCTATGCCCAGGTAGTTTTTCATATTTGCAAGGAAATTGGTCTTCTATTCTGTTGAATGAAGAAACGCTAAACGATATTTTTTTTATATTTCTAGCTATATTGGTAATATATTAATATATATATATATAATTGAATAAACAGGAACTAGTTCAACTTGTAGGAAAGAAACAAGCTACCTTAGGAAAGATGCCTTAGTACAAGCGCTAAGCGAGTGAGTGAACTGCCTTAGATTCCCTCTACTTCCCGGTTGGCGGTGTCAGACGACGAAGAACTTTATTTGGTCAACGTCACCTTAGATTTAGAACCTAAGTGCGGTTGGTGGTGGCATGTACTTTTGACTTTAATATAGGTAGGCATGTGCAAAACCGCTGCCTTAGGTGCCCTAAAATAAAACACCCTTTTCAAATCAAATAGGTGCACTGATCGGATGGTCCAGTCAGGAGAAGAAAGATCCCGAGAATTTCTACCCACCGGGGGACTTTCGCCCGAGGATACGGGAACATGAACAAAAAACCGCATGACCGAAGCTCGCTATGCCGCTTAACCGCCTGGGTTCTGTTTCGGGTAGAGCTTGACTCTCCTCCGGCTCGGACAATGTAAAATGGTTCAGTCTCGTTCGTGAAGATGGCAACGCAGGAGGCGCAATAGCATCTCTTTTATAAAGTAATTGACTGACCTTTGGCACTAGTTCTATTTAGAAGTACTTGGGATATATGTCAAAGGGAAAAAAGGAAGGAAAGCCTTTTTTTCTGGTCGCCCTTTGTTTGCTAAGCTAATGTAAAAGTATAACCTGTTGAAGCTCAAAGCTTACAATTCCCCACTCACTAACGCTCACAAGGAACGAATCAAACCCGCAACTTAAACGAAGGCTTCCCCAATGACACCAGCTCTCTTTCCCGTCACGCAAGAAGATTTTCTTGCACAAACCTAGTAGTTATTTGTCCTGCCGGTGAACTGATGACACTGATGCTCCAAGACCAAGAGTTTTCACAGCCAAAGCTATTGAAGCCCCCTTCACTTGAATTCTAGCTTTCTGCTCTTCAAGAGGTTCTTAGAGCTAGGAGTTGCCTTTCACAGTGAGATAGCCGACTTACTATGATTTGATGGCAGCGAATACCGGCGCAAGAGGGACTTGTTCTCTAAAGCCTACAAAGCGCAGAGAGGCAAAAGCAGAGAGAGGCAAGCTCGCAAACCAGACTTCCCTAATCTATGCAAGCTAAATTTTACAGATCCGTATTGCTAAGAGTTAGCAGGCAAAATAACTCTGCTCTCTCTTGTCCCAATCGCTTCAATCACTCCCCCACGGAGCGGTAACAAGGGATTACTTTACTGAAAGCTTAGTAAGGCAAGGAACTTCTTGCTAGACTTCTTGGAAGTAGTGCTTTCTTCTATTGTCTCATCAGGGTTTCCATCCGAGAAGAAAGAAAAGTAAGTAGTCAAGGAAGGCTTCTTTTGAAGAGTTTGAGGAGCTAGCGGGGTATTTACTCGATGAGACGAAAGAAGCAAAGAGCCTCCTCATAGCACTACTTCTCAGAGATAGAGTTATTGGCTAAGAAAGCAGTCTATAGTTAAGTTTTCAAGGGTAAGACGAGTGATGTTTTCACAAGTAAACTACTTCTCTGCCCTTGCGGTGCAGTCTCCGTACTAGCGACTGAGCTACGGATACGATTTCGGAAGAAAGAGTAATTTTCTTTATCGCCGAGCTGAGCGGGAGGGAATACTACTTATTAGACGGACAGTATTTCCACGCTTTGCTCTTGATGTGATGTACCGGAATTATATAAGATGCAGCAAAGCA